TTTTCCTAAAGAAAAAAGAGGTTCTTGACCATCGATCGGAAGGTTAAGAGTGATAACACAGGGCTTTTCAAGCTGGAGAAGAAAAATGAGAAATTGAACCATTAGTTTAGTACGGTGGGGTAGGGACTAACAAGCCATTAAAGGTAGGTAGGTTTAGACCAAGCCAGAGCAAGCTAGCAAGCAAGCTTGCTTCGCAAGCTAAGCAAGGGTGGTGGGCGGAAAAAGATAAGCAATACGCGAAGAGAGCAGAGCTAAGGGCGGTTGGCCGGATGGATAGGTTTGGAAATGTGAGACCGCCTCCTCCAGATTGCTTCAGTGATGACAATCTTCCAGCGGGGGTCGAGTCCGGAGATGACTTCTGGGATATGCCGGATCCCCCTGTGTTCCCAGCTGGCCCCGGTCCTATAGCCCTTGCAGAGCGCTTGGTGTATCGGTTCACTGGAGAGGGCGAGGATCCGTTCGTTGGCGAGGACTTGGAGGATTTCTCGGAGATGCACGATGCTGGGTTCATTTCCAGAGACCACATAGCCCAGTACGCCGTCGATTCTCAGGTATTTTGCTTGTCGCAGTACTTTTCATTCTTCTTGTCAGATTGCCTGTTTGCATTGATTTCAGCATTTATCTGTTTGTTCGAATTTCCTGATCTCCTACTTTGCATGTAAAGCCTTTCGTAGAGTCGTACCATCGAGGGAATTGGCGTGCTGTTTACAATCTCTATCACAGTTATCCTGACGATATTCAGAAGTATATTGGTGACTTGGGCTTCCGGGCACTTCCTTTCCATCAAGCCCTATGTCATTGATGTGCCTCATGTGGACGCCGGAGTTGAGCGTTGGCGATTCGAGACCAACACCTTCCATCTCTCTCGCCGTGAGTTGACGATCACGCTTCTCGACACGGTGGTTTTGACCGGTCTTCCTGTCATAGGGCGTCCAGTAGTTCGGCCTCGGTCGATAGATTATCATCGCCTGAGCCTTCGATTGTTTGGCGAGTCCTTTCCTACTCATCAGAACCAGTAGTCGAGGGCGCTTTTGAGCTGGTTTCGAGACCGAGTCATTCTCCCACCGAACACTCCGCTTGACAGTCGCCGGGCTAGGAGAGCCATCAGATCTTTCTTAGTCGTTCGGTCAGGTGCTTTTCCCGGAGGCCGGCGATTATACGGTTAGTGCCCGATGGTTGTACTTTGTGCTGGACCTGGATCGGGTACGTGAGTATGCTTGGGGAGCAGCTTTGCTAGCATACACGTACCGTGCTTTGTACACTCGGACTCATGTGGATAGTCGCAGAGCTCCACGTTCAGGACTTATATGCTTCGTCCCTTTGATTCAGGTAATCACGGTCTTCGAATTCTTCCGTTAGTCCTTGTATTTTCGATTATTCTTGACTAACTTGTGTCTTGGGTCTTGCAATGGTGGCTCTGGGAGCATATCGATGTTGGGCGTCCTCGTCGAGCAGAGGTTGATCTGAGTTTCTTTCCTCGGAGCCGTACTTGGAGTGTACGGGAGTCTCAGGGCGACATGCTTCGTCGTCTTCATTACTTCCGTAATCAGTTCGAGATCCTCCGGTCTGAAAAGGTATGGTTCTTCGACTTTTCCTATCTTTATTTCTTTTTCCTTTGATCTTTATATTCTGATATCAAAGGTTTCTGAAGTACGCTGATGACATTGTCATCGAGGATAGGCACGTAGCAGAACTTTACCAGGAAGCCATGGAGGAGCTTCAGATGACCATATCAAAAGAAAAGTCTCTGATCTCTGACCGTGGATGCCTAGAGTTTGCTAAGCAGTTTCTAATCAAGAAAGGTCGGGTCAACATTAGTCCTGTCTCAGTCCCGATGGTTAGGGCTCTGGTACATAGTCTTTCTGTTGCTCCTGCTATCCGCAAGGACAGGGGAAGACGAGCACTTTTTTAGACTCGGACTCAGGTTGAGTCGAAGTTTCTGAGGAGCGGAGCCACTCGACTGTAAAGGAGAGGAGCAGAACCCCACGGAGCGGTAAAGTTAGAATGGGGAGCATCCCCCAGGACAGAAGTTGATTGAATGGGACAGTCATCAAACAAACAAGCAATGTTGATCACATCATCAATACGCCGGTTAGGAGGAACAGAAATGGGACTCTCATCGTCCTGAAGAGCCATTTTAAGTTTAAGAAATTCGGCGACACAATAGTGGATCAGAGAAGAGAAGTAGGGTCTGTTCTTCCCCCTCATCTGGATGTTCAAATCGGGATTTCATAAACCAACAGCCAGATAAACTTGAACCCCCATCCCACTACCGAAGCTTTTGGTGCTGCTAGAAAGCGTTCAACCGGCCAATCTACTGAATCAACAGAGTCGACTAGATCGAGATCATAATCTGAATCATCGAGATCTTCATCCCTATCACGATCAAAAAAAAAAAAAGAATTACTATCCATGAAGGTCATACCCAACCCCTTAGATAAGAACGACTATCTACTTTATGATGCCCATAAACCTTAGGTGGCTACTTATGCCCGTACGTAACTACCCAGGAAGACTACCTTTAACGACAGATACTGCTGATCCAGATACCGTTAGAGCGAGCGGTAGATCGAAGAGACCCGAATTTTGAGTCATAGCCCTAAAACACGTTGAAACGTTAATCCAGTAGCACGACGAACAATTCCCAGGAGCAGCAGTCGTTGAAGCGGCATAGGCAGGAAAGGCAGTTGACTTCGTTGACCCGGATTGGAGCAAACACGCAATACACACGGAGGTGGGAACTGCAGTATAGTATATATACGTCAAGGCCGACCAACTTCTAAAAAAAACGGAAGATTAAGTTGACTCCATTGATGCATTAATGACCCATTTTAAAAGGTAAAAGCACTATCTCGCCCATATACGAATACAAAACCACTTTGAATAAATACAGATTGCAATTGAGAATCAGTTTCCCTTTGGACGGATCCAGTTACCATTCGGGAGCCAAAGCTTGACTAATAATGACTACCCACTTGAGTCGGCAAAAATCCTTGAATCTCAGTTTCAGTTCCGTAAAGGAGTAAATATCCGGATTCATAGCCCATTGAATACCCGGTTCCCCCAGCGAAAGGGGTATAAGCACTTGATCTAGTTTTTTTTATTGATTCAGTCCCATAAGCAATAGCAGGGATGGCGGCAGAGCTATAGTAAAAGAAGCCGCGGGAAGCAAAGGCACCAATAAATAGCTACATGGATCGCATAGAAGCTTTAAGAGATAGATAGGGGGCCATCCACCGAAGATGGAAGCGGGAAAGACGGGAGCACAAACGAGGTAGCTTATGCTTTTTTTCATCCTCACTATTTGGTTTATAGTCGAATCTGGAGAATATGAACTCATCACATTCTTCTTTTTGGTACCTTGTTATGAGCAGCTCTGGTGCTCAATCTCGGGTCTTAGGTGTGGGTCGGATCATGATAAAGAAGGTTCGGTGCTTATCTAATTCCCAAGCGGAAAGTCGTCTACTTGCAAAGTAGATGGGGTGATCAAGCGGCCCTTCCTGCGCCAACATACATCCAATGGCATAGAGTGGATGCGTCAGTATGAACATGAACTCCTTATTACAATCTGAAAACCGAAGGATTGGGGCTGACAGCAAACACTCATCTGCATGCTTAAAGGCTTAATCCTGTTCCGGTCCCCAACCGTTATACCTTTCTTCTGCAATGATTCCATTCCGGGGTTCCGCGCTTCGCAAAGTGTTTAATGATGCGTCTGTAATAGCCTATGTGTCCCAAAAAAGAACGCGCTACGCCCGGCCCCCTTTTCAGTAGATGAGATTAGGATGAAAGGGCTTGCTTTCATTAACATTCAGTGAAGGTGCATAGCTTCTTTGAATGTCCCGCTGATTGACTACTACATCTAGGGACGGGACTGATCCCGAAAGAGAGGTCTTTCTTTCTGGTTATGAAATCGCTTAGGTTGAAAAGCAAGTCGATGATGCCATAAGTCAAACGGGCGGGTGAGGCGAGAGTCCTTCACTGCACTCACTCGAGAGAAGAGAAGGGATCATCTCCAATCTAGTTGTAAGGTTTTGCCCCCTTATTAGTAGCCGAAGTGTAGGCCGGGTAATTAAGGAAAAAACAAATAATATGTGCATCGGAAGACTAAAACATGTTTAATAAGCCTTAGTCGACCTCCGGAGGACAACAATTTGTTTTTCCAACCTGAGATTCTCTTTTTCATTTTCTCCAGTAGAGGAAGGCAATGCTCTCTCTTTATTCTCTTGGGGGACAAGGGAACATCCAGGTACTTTATAGGAAAACTACCATTTTTTATTCCTCTTCAATGATCTGGAATTTCTGCTAGGAGCCCTGTTCGAGAGGAAGCACTGGCTCTTATCGAAATTTACCTTTTGGCCATTACAATCAGCTTCTTACTTGTTTCCAGAAAGATTTTAAGCTTCTTAAGATTCCGTTTATGGCCATTATACAATACTAGAACATCGTTCGCAAAGAGAAGGTGGGAGAGTGTTGGGCACGATCTCAAAGCATGGTAAGGTGTTATCATTTTCAATGATACCAACTCCTGTAGGCCCCGGCTTAGTACTTCTTCAGCTAAAATCAACAGGCTAGGTTTTGAACCCTTGTCGCAGCCCTCGAAAAGCTGTAAAGTACCCATGTGGCACACCATCCACAAGCACTAAAAAGTGTTCATTACATAAACATCCATGTATCAAATTCCACTATTTCTCACAAAAGTCGAAAATTTGCATTACCCCCAACAAAGAAGCCCATTCGATCCAAAAAGATGCTTTTGCCATATCCTGAGTTTCTTTTGACCCCCCCTCCCTCCTATTTAAAAAGTCTTTAGGTTTAAATCCCCTATCACTTAAAGCCACCTCGTGAGCCAAGGAGATCTTCTCTACAATAGTGAGTCCTTTAACAAAAAAAAGCCCCTTGTTCCTTAAAAATTGATTCTAGGGGGAATCCAACTCATTCTTCGAGCTAGAGAGAATTTTTTTAGAAAAAGTGACAAAGCTCTCCTTCAAATATCCCATAAATAAAGGTAGGTCGGAATTGGTGAAAATGTGAAGGACTTTCCACTTTCGGAATAAGGGCAATGAAATTTGAATTCAAACTTTGCTTAACAGCACCTTCAGCAAAGAAATTGTGAACCGCCCTGACCGGGGGTCGTCTTCAATAATCTTCCAACAGAAAAGACCTGGGAATCCATCAATTTAAAGGATAGGGGAGGGCACTCTAACCAAGCTCTATTTTCACCGCATCATGGATTTCTTCTTTTCGTTATGGCGTGGAAACCTGGGAGAGATTTTCAGCATCAGTGATCATCGTGGGAATACATCTAAGTAGATTAGGCTTAAGGCGCCACCCCCCGCTCGGAAACCATGAAAAGCAGAGCCCTTGAAAGTGCTCAGCAGCTTTGGCCCCCACCTGAAACACATCACTAAGGGTAGAGCCATCATCTTTAACAACTTCTTTTGAATTCTTTCTGGATCTTCTAGCTAAAGTAGAGAGATGAAAAAATCTGGTCTCTTTCTATCGCCCTCCTTTAGCCATTTGATACGGGATTTCTGTTTCCAGATAATTTCTGAATGTCGCAGACCTGAAATGAAATTCCGCTTCTTTGATCTTTGAAAAAATCGATCCCACAACATATTTATCCAAAGTTTGAGGTCCCCCTTAAGTCGTTTCAATTTAGAAAAGAAACGGTATAACGGGGATCCCCAGGCCGCTTGTTTCCAAGAGGTCGACACCACCTCCAAAAAAGAGTCGTATTCAAGCCAAAATCTCTCTTTTTTAAACGGCCGGAAGGCGGCGCTTTTAAGGAAAATTTGGATCAAGAGTGGGCAATGATCTGATTTGAGTCAGGGGAAGTGCTCCACTCGTATATTAGGAAAGATGGACAACCATTTGCTGTTTGCGAAAACTCTATCTAGTCTTGACCAGATAGAAAGAGTATTATTACACCACGGGAACCCACTTTTAACAAATCCCGCATCCATTAAGCCACAATCGTTCACAGCTTAGCTTCATTAAATACCCTCTCCGATATGCTATGCAGGAGTAGTCCTCCCAGTTTATCTTCCGGTGACAAAACAGCATTAAAATCTCTTTTAAGAATCTTTTTTGGGGAAGAGCAATTAGAGTAATTTTTAGAAATTCATCCCACGGGTCTCGCCTATCAATAGTTTAACAGCTTGCGTGAACAAAAAGGGGGCGTACCTGAGCATTTTAAGATTTTCTCTTAGCATTGGTAGAAATGAATTGGGCATTTGCTTCAATCATAGACAGGTCAAGGATATCTTCTCTCCAAAAGACCAAGATATTGGCAGGGGATTCATCCGAGATGTTCGACATTCATCCATCCATACGCAATTTCCGCTTCCATTTTGATACATAGTTGGACCTTCTAACCATTGGTTTCAGGATGACAACCAAAGACTAAAGCCCGGTCCGAGCAAGATCGTCGAGACGTCTACGCGTGGGGTCATTGCTGACGCCCCTTATATTCCAAACAATTGCAATTGTGGAAATTTTTGAAATAGAGTGGGGTGGGGCTTAGCCTCAAGTTTGGATTGTGCCCTAGTAGTCGCGCTCTTATCTTACCCAGGTGCTGCCGTTTGTTTGCCTTGTTCGGAGGCTCCGGTTTCAAATCTTTATCAAAGATAGATGATTGTGGGTCCTGAGAGGAGCTATTGGATTCTTCATCATGATTATTGGAATGAAGAGGCTTTGAGGACCTTCCTTCTAAGGAGAAAGCGCGAACTTGTCTCTGTACGGCAACCACTAAAAAAGAGGGTTAACCATTGGTTCATTGGATTCCGGGCCGGATGGATCCAGTGCATGATCCGTAGAGGGTCTTGATTATCAAAAAAATTTCTGCCAACTAGTTCCTCTTCCTGCTGTCCCCGTGAGGGAGAGCTACCGCCGGTATTAGAGGCTGCGTTAACCGAAGGCGATTTTCCAATAGCTAAATACTCCGATTTTTTAAGAACAGGAGCTTGGGGATTGTTATCTGGTTCAAGCTCTTCGCCCCGAGGACCATCTTCAATGGTTTGCATGTCAGCAGCAGGCATCGTTTCAATGGTAGGTGCTGACCGTATTGGTAGCATTGGTTCTTGGAACATAGGCCATTCTCGGTGACGGGTTGACACCAGGTTCCTTATTCGCCACTTTGCATTCGTGACGGGCATGACCTTGTCGTCTGCAATGCGTACAGAACTTAGGTATTCAAAAAGAAACAATTGATTACTAGTGATCCATATAATATAAAGTAGATCCAATCAAAACACGATTTTGGAGGTTTTCCTTGAGAAGACCAACTTCTACACAAACCCTAGCTACGTTGGGGCGTGAGACAAGCTTCGTAGGACCATCAAGGGTCAGGCCAATTCCTAAAGTATAGATGATAAAAAAAAAGGCGAAACTCAAAGAAGAAGACAATAAATAGGCAGATAGGGTCGCGATACCCAACCAAATAGGGGCATGCATTGGATTGCAATTGCGGAGACGGAAATCATGGCTCCGGAAGAAAACAAACCCTAAGCATCAATCCTTCAATCAAAAACTTCTCTTTTAGTGCATATTTTCTTTGTTCGAGAGCTTGATGAAGACGTGCCTTGGATCTAACAGAGTGATCGAAAGATCTCCCTTGGTACGCCAGTTCTTGCGAGCGAACTCCCGAACGACAGGTAGAAGAGGGCGGCCTCGGAGGAAACGTCCTACCAAGCAATATCGAGATTTTTCCGCCGGGTTTCAATAAAAAATTGCCTAAAAATCAAATATATTGCAGACTCGTCGGTCGGTTTAGGACGACCAGCCACAACCGCCGCGTAGTTCTTCGGAGCGATCTCCGTAGGAGCGGGACGCCACCGAAGCGGTAGAAGACGAGGGGGAAGGCTTTATCAACCCATTCCCTCGTCGAAATCCCTTCGCCATTTATTTAATTAAGAGTAATCACGAACAGCAAGAAAAGAATCGCAGCAAGCCTGTCACGAGCAGGCACCACGGGTTGTTGAGTTTTTGGTGGGGTGGAGGGCGTTTGGGGATGCATTATAGCACAGGCCGTGACTACGTTTTTCCATAGGTTGATGCTTTGTATCGCACGCTTGTTATATTTGTTTATATAGTTATAACAAACACTAAGTGCCTATCAATTAGTTCCAAGAAAGCGGCCGGGGTGTACACTATACTTTCATTCAAATCTTAATATTTAACGGAATCGGTATCGAACAAGCCCTAGCCCTTTAATTGCTTAGGAGAACCGGCCTTATTTAGTTTAGTAAAAGCCTTTTCTTGCTTGATGCTTTCCTATCTCAAGTTATTCCCCGTGAATCCACCTATGAGATTGCTTGCACCAGCTTTGGATTAAAGAAGATCGGCTATAGAATCGAAGAAAGGAATGGGGACATAGCGAGAGACTCTCGATTCGCTGCTCTACATTTTGAGAAAGTGGAATAATAAAGTAAAGGCCGTAGTACCGTACGCCCGTAACAACAACAACAAAGAGGCCGATTGGAGAACGTTTGGAGAGGCTCACGGGGCTAGACCCATCGCAGACCACAAACAAAAGCCTTTACTAAGAAAGGTGGCCTCAGAAAAGCTTGTCAAAAGACTTGACCCCCGAAGAGCTGACCCAAGCAAGGGCATTTCGGCAGTTGGTCGGTCAAGACCAGTTGGGGACTTTCCCAAAGCTCCTTTCGACCTCAGCTCCGCAACAAAGACCGATACAAAGAAGGGGACCAGACTGGGGGAGGAGGAGAGGAATATAGTAAATGGATTCATTCACAGATGAGCCCTTGCCTATACCAGAGAGACTTGTGAGATCGATAGAGATAACGAGGCCAGGGTAAGAGACCCATTCTTTATAAGAGAACGGGAATACGGAATGGACCGATACGCTCGTTTTGGACCGACAGATTCCCCCTCTCTCCTCTTCTGCTTCTTCGATGAACTTGGCTATTGCTGAAAGTTCACTTCAATAATACTGTTAAAGACTTTTCGATAAACTAGCATCTCGCATCTCGATTCACTAGCACAGCCCTTCTTCCGCTTGGACCAAGCCTTGAGGAGACTGGCTAGGAAAGAAAGACTCTCATTAAAGGAGGGGCAGATGTTACTATACTAAAAAAGAATGCCCTTTTGAGAACCTTTATCACATACCTAGACCCAGAAGAGAGCAGAGCCTCGGCTCACGTTTTCACTAAAAGAATCAAGCCATTGCCAGCCTTTTCCTCATGGAAGGACCAGACGAAGCAAGAGATCGGATTAGATGAAGGGGAGAGAGAACTACTATTGAAAGAACGCGAACCGCTACTCCTCACTCCTCATGAATAGAATCTTCTACTGAAACAGAATCCACAGCAATCGATGAACTGAGCCCAAGCCCACCTGCTGCTGATGATGAAAGTCCTCCCACTGAAAGAAGTGGAATAAGCAAGCAAAGAACCCAAGCACTTGACTCGGAAAAGAAAGAAAGGAACGAACGGGATTCACACCGGCAACTCCCAAAACCAGATTTTTTCACTGAGAGCCCGCAAGAAGGGCAGGAGCTTTTTAAACCGAGGCTGGGGGAGATATTGACACAGAAGTATTTACAGAAATCGGAATGAATAAGCCCATTCCCTAAACGGATAGACAGAGACGAAGTCGACCGATGGAAGTCGAAACTGTCACATTATGACAGCCCAAAAACACGGTATAGATGACATTGGATTCATTCCTATATCTTTGAATCGGTCTCAAGTCTGAGGTCATAGCATCCTTTCTTGAAATAGTTCCTCTCCTCTTGCCCTGGCCTAGTAGCTCGGGTCCCTTGATTCTATTCTTTCTCGTCCACGAACCCCTGTCTACGAAGCCGGGTCCTTGAAAGACTTCTCTCCCCTCCCCCCGTGACGCTCTCAAACCGATCGCTATCGTTTTCTTGCTTTCTTGTTGTCTTGAATTTTTATAGAACGGCTTTCTATCAGGTATAGTTGGTAGGATGAAGTGGGATGAAGCATTAGTGGATATAGCAAGTGTGCCGGGGATGCGGCTCAGGCGTAGTAGGTCTGGACGCCTAGCATGAAACAGCCTTCTCTGGTATGGTAGCGGCACTATACCTTAGTATAGTATCTCTCTAGCTTCCAGTCTATATAAAACGTAGTTAGCAGAGAGGTAAGTCTGTCTGGCGTTCCCTCGCGTAAAGGGCGACTTTGGCATCGGCTCTCTCTCGTTAGGTAATTACCGAGGCGAAAGCAGCTCTCTCGGAAGTAAGTTTCCCCACCATCTTAGTGGAACTAGTCTAATAAACTTTCACTTGAACTTCCAAGACTCGGATTTTTTTTGTTGTGGTAACGCTCTTCTAGAATTACGTTTAACGTCCCTTTATGACTTTCCCGATCGGCGCCTCGGGTCGGGAGCCGGGCTCCGGGACATTACTACCACGGCTACTATCGACCCGAGCCAAAAGAAGGAAAAGAACGGACTAAAGCGAGGAGTTCATTGGCCATACATAGTGAAGGGGGATGGGGGTCAACCTCTTTCATGACCCATGGCCCCAGTGTGTCACTTGGTTAGCATTTCTAGAGAAAATGGAGTAGGGTAGGTTTTTCAACAGGGAAAGAGGGGAGTTGGCTGTAGTTGAGACACGTTTTTCGGATGGACGATATGGATTTTTTCGAGATGGTTAACCACTTTTTTAACCGTGAGAGGGAGGTCATTCAGAACCCGCTGGCTCCAGAACCGGCGGAAGTTCCCCACGCCGATCCCATTTTTTTGAGCAAGTTCGGGAACATTGTGAGAAGGAGAAGGGGCGGCTGCCCGTTAACTTTCCGGAAATGGCAGAAATCTACGACACTGGAGTAGAGAAGATTATGTCTCGCGATCTGGAAATATCTGCGAGATGAATACTGAAACCCTCAGCGGATGGGGGGAGGAGAGAAAGGAGAACCCTAATTCATCTCTTAAAATTCCTCATTAGGGAACAACTGTAAGATTAGTCTGCCGCTTTCTTTCATAACAGAGCCGGGAATAACGGCTGGCATAGAAGTCTCTCGCACGCAAGGGGATGCTGCTGCTGGATGTCACGGTTCTGGGGCGCCATAATTCTTTTCTTCTCTCTGGAACAAAACAATCGAGGGCACTGCCTTCCTTCAGCTTTCAGAGGTGGGGGCTGCATCAATCATCGCTCAGTGAGCTATTTTTTTTATTTTATTGCCGCCAATAGCGCGCTTCGCTTGCATGCAAGGCGGCACGCCAGGTAGAGCTCTCGCGCGCGGGCGAAGGAGATGCATTTCTGGTACTGGTAGTACTGTACAAGCTCTTAGGGAAGAATCTCTTTCTTATTTCTGCCTTTCTTTCCCATGACGACTAGGAACGGGCAAATCAAAAATTTCACTTCGAATTTCGGACCTCAACATCCTGCTGCTCATGGTGTTTCACGATCAGTATTGGAAATGAACGGAGAAGTGGTTGAACGTGCGGAACCACATATTGGATTACTCCAGTGCGGCACGAAGCCGCTGACGTCGAGTCGGCTCCTATGCCGCTAGCTATGCCCTGCTTGGTCCCCCGGCACGGTGGAGGTTCCGTAGCGCGTCATGAGCACCGGGCTAAGGGGCGGTTGAGCAACTCAAGCAAACCGCCCTACCTTACTACAACATAGGGACAGAAGGGAGAAGGTTGTGAAGGTGGCCTCGTTATCCACACCTCTGGTCGGGGAGAGGACCGACCCGGGTTTTCATGAGCGTTGGCGGGTCCTGGAGTGCCTGTCAAGGGCGCTAGCGCATACCCCGGGGTGATCATCACCACCTGCACCTCACATCTCGGCACAGTGGAACGTGTAACCCGCCTGCTGTCTCATTCAACTACATTTGTTCTTGTAATCTATAGCCTAACAGAACGCAGCAGCGAGGGACAACCCGCCCATACAGCCAGCGGGGAGGATGGCACTACTGGAAAAGACCGTCTGGCGAAAACGCCGCAGGCGCGAAGCGTGGTAGGCCTGCGCCGGGGGAGCATAGGGAGGAAAGAGAGCCCGGACGGTGGAAGAGCCAGGGGAGGCCGGGTCATTTGACGGAAATGGAAGGCTTTTCCCCTATTATAGAAGGCCCTATGAAGTAAAGGGAAGCGCATGAATTCTTAGAAAAAGAAGGAGCGAGCCTATATAAAAAATGTAAAAAAGTGAATTCAATGAATAGATAGAGTCAACGGTACGACAGATAGCGCTGCCTACACGCGAATTAGCTTCCGAGGTCGAGCAGTCTCAATTTCACTACAGGATTTGCGAATGAATGCTGGGCTGGACCACCTCGAATGGCGTGAGCCGCATGCGGGGAGACCCGCACGTACGGTTTTTAGGGGGATCTGGTCGAAAGACCGGCCGACGCCCACCCGACTAGAGGGACTGAGAAATTAATAGAGTACAAAACTTATCTTCAAGCTTTACCTTATTCTGATCGTTCAGAGGGCGATCGCGGAGTCACTGAATGAAGTCCTCCGTTTCTTTCGGAGGTGCTGACCCGCAGCGAGGCAGAGATGACTAAGTGACATATGGA